GTCAACATATATCTATGTCTGCTCACAAAGCGAGAAGAGTAATTGACCAAATTCGGGGACATTCTTACGACGAAACAATTATGATATTAGAACTCATGCCTTTTAGAGCATGTTATCCCATTTTCAAATTGGTTTATTCGGCAGCAGCAAATGCTAGTTACAGTCTGGGTTGTCACAAAGAAGATTTATACATTATTAAAGCTGAAGTCAACGAGGGTACGACCATGAAGAGAGTAAAACTTCGAGCTCGAGGACATAGTTATCCGATAAAAAGACCTACCTGCCATATAACTATTGTAATGAAAGATTTCTCGTGGAAACAAGATGACTATGCATTCGTAATAGACTCTCATGATATATATAGTAATGGGGGAGCATGGCACAAAAAATAAATCCACTCGGTTTCAGACTTGGTACAACCCAAAGGCATCATTCCATTTGGTTTGCACAACCAAAAAATTATTCTGCAAATCTACAAGAAGATGAAAAAATAAGGGATTATATCAAGAATTATGTAAAAAAAAATATGAAAATCTCCCTCGTCGTCGAGGAAATTACATGTATAGAGATTCAAAAAAGAATCGATGTAATGAAAATTAAAATCTATACGGCATTCTCAAAATTAGTCGACGAAAAGAAAGCACGAGAAATCAAAATAGAAATCAAAGAATTACAACGGAATCTACAAAAAGAATTTTACTGTGTGAACCGAAAACTTAACCTTACTATCACAAGAATTGCACAGCCTTATAGAAATCCTAAGATTCTTGCAGAATTTATATCCGACCAATTAAAGAAGAGAGTTTCATTTCGAAAAGCAATGAAAAAGGCGATTGAATTAACTGAAAAAGCAAATACAAAAGGAATTCGAGTACAAATTGCAGGACGTCTTGACGGAAAAGAAATTGCCCGGGTTGAATCGATCCAAGAAGGTCGGCTTCCCCTACAAACCATTCGAGCTAAAATTGATTATTGTTCCTATCCAGTTCAAACTATGTATGGGGTATTAGGCATCAAAATTTGGATATTTATAGACGGAGACTCATAAACCTTGCCCTTCCCTTCAATTCGGTGCTGGAATAAAAACCGAGAAAGCCATTTTTTATTTTTCTGTTGAATCAAAAAAACGGAAATAAAAAATTCGCATTCGAAATTCTTCTTAATTCTCTCGGGGTTAATAAAAATTCAATTGAACGTTTGATATAATTGCTATGCTTAGTGTGTGACTCGTTGGTTTTTTAGGGCTAGGATCAAAATCAGCCCCATAGTATAAACTAGAAATAATAACCAACTCATCGCTTTGCATTATCTAGATCCAAAGAACCAGTCAAGATATGACAAATCAATCATAACCTTGTAGCAACTGAAATCTTTTTAGATAAAGAAAAACAAAAAATATGATTCGAAGTTGTAAAGAAAAATAAAGAAAGGAAAATAAGGATGTGGATAACTAGAAGGGTGAGAGAAAGAAAGAAAAAGAAGATTGATGATATCTAATTCCAATATGTAATATGTAAGGTCTATGAGGCATCTCATAAAAAAAGTGCAGTGTAAGAAAGCACCAATCCGGATTGATCCATAATAAAACGAATCTGTCCATAGAACAAAACAAAAAAATCAAGAGCTTCGAGCCAATAAAGACTGAGAAGATTGACTCAAAACCAAAGAGCTCCATTGCAGAATTCAGACCTAACCATTAAGTAAGAAGCGATGGGAACGACGGAACCTGTGGATCTAAAAGATTCTATTGAAAACGAATTCTAATGATTCATCGATCTGGATGGCGGAAGGGACCAGAGACCAGTTCATCTATTCGAAAAAGTTATGAACTATTTCTACAACCGAATAGAAGTTGAATTGAAAGAGTACATATTCGCCCGCGAAAACTTTATTTTCTTGGTGGGCCAGTTAAATAGGAGAATACGGTTCAATTAAAGGATAAAAAACAAAAGAAAGATTCATTTTCACATTATCAAAACCAATACAATATTCTATATAGCCATATAAAATAATTTACAAGAACTATTAATAGTTCTTCTAAATAGTTCTTTTTTTGGTTAGCTATCTATATAAACAAGGTACAAATTAATAATCTATTTGATATGGATTAAATGAAATCCATACTTCGGTGTATTACTTATACTTATTAACTACATGTATATCTTAATTTAAATTCTATTCTATCTGAAGTTCATGAAAATTCACTATTTTTGAATACCTTTATTCGCGAGGAGCCGGATGAGAAGAAACTCTCACGTCCGGTTCTGTAGTAGAGATGGAATTGAAAGCCAACCATCAACTATAACCCCAAAAGAACCAGATTCCGTAAACAACAGAGAGGAAGAATGAAGGGAATCTCTTATCGAGGTAATCATATTTGTTTCGGTAAATATGCTCTTCAGGCACTTGAACCCGCTTGGATCACATCTCGACAAATAGAAGCAGGTCGGCGGGCAATGACACGAAATGCACGCCGCGGCGGAAAGATATGGGTACGCATATTTCCAGACAAACCGGTTACAGTAAGAGCCGCGGAAACACGTATGGGTTCAGGTAAAGGAGATCCTGAATATTGGGTAGCTGTTGTTAAACGAGGTCGAATACTTTATGAAATCGGCGGAGTAACAGAAAAGATAGCCAGAAGGGCTATTTCAATAGCAGCATCCAAAATGCCTATACGAACTCAATTCATTCTTTCGAGATAAAATTTTGACAAAAGAAATAAGTTGTGTGGATAAAAAAACAATCGCAGGTGCAGGTTTCGTTTTTTGGACCAAGAATATTTTTTTCTTCGCCCTTTACTTTGCATTTTAAAGAACAAATAAAAAATGATATGATTCAACCTCAGACCTATTTGAATGTAGCGGATAACAGCGGGGCTCGAAAATTAATGTGTATTCGCAAGATACAAATAAAAAATGATATGATTCAACCTCAGACCTATTTGAATGTAGCGGATAACAGCGGGGCTCGAAAATTAATGTGTATTCGCATCATAGGAGCCAGCAATCGTCGATATGCTCATATTGGTGACGTTATTGTTGCTGTGATCAAAGATGCAGTTCCAAAAATGTCACTACAAAGATCAGAAGTGGTCAGAGCTGTAATTGTACGTACTTGTAAAGAACTCAAACTCGACGATGGTATGATAATACGATATGATGACAATGCTGCAGTTGTCATTGATCAAGCGGGAAATCCAAAAGGAAGTCGAGTTTTTGGTGCGGTTTCAGAGGAATTGAGACAGTTCAATTTTACGAAAATAATTTCATTAGCTCCCGAAGTTTTATAAAATTATAAAATTAGACCAGAATATAGTTCCAAAATATGGGTATAGTAAGCTATTTGAAAAAAAAAAGATTAAGAGTCAGTTAATAGATTGTGTTTCACGCATATACCCTTAAAAATTCATAGTTATAACCAAGAAAAACATGTTGATTATATCCAAATTTGGAGGCATTACATTATGGGGAAGGATACTATTGCTGACCTGCTAACCTCTATACGAAATGCTGAGATGGCTAGAAAAAGAGTGGTTCGAATAGCATTTACTACTCTCAGTGAAAGTATTGCTAAAATACTTGTACGAGAAGGTTTTATCGAAAACGTGAGAAAACATCGAGAAAACAACAAATCTTTTTTGGTTTTAACTCTACGAAGGAATTGGAAAGGAAATATAAAAATTTTAAATTTAAAACGGATCAGTCGACCTGGTCTACGAATCTATTCGAACTATCAACGACTTCCTAGAATTTTAGGCGGGATGGGGATTGTAATCCTTTCTACTTCTCGAGGGATAATGACAGACCGAGAGGCTCGATTAGAAAGAATCGGCGGAGAAAGTTTGTGTTATATATGGTAATCCTTCTAATATCCAAATGAAATTAGAAACTTTCTATTTGGGACAAAGAAGAGAAGGGGGGCAGGTTGTCTAATATCGTGTCTCATCGACGACCTCATCTTTGAAAACGACATATATTGTTTGTACTATAATATTATTATATATATAAATATTCGAGATTTATATTAAGGAGTTCAAAATAGTCAAAATATATAGGCTTAAACGACTCTTTCGGAGAAAGAAGGAAATTGAGTCAATAGCTATATCTACATCAATTCACATACATGAAAATGGAACTCAATTAATAATTAAGAACTATTATCAAAAAATAGAGTGACTTCTTTTTTCCTGGACAGGTCAATAAAGTTATGAAAGATTTCAATTTATTTCTCTCTTGTATATATATAGATATATATACAATTGAATGGATTTATCTGGACCAATACATGATTTTCTTTTAGTCTTTCTGAGATATTCTTTGTATATAGTAGAGAATAAAAGAGATTTTCATTAAACTGAAAAACCTAAAATGATAGAGTTCTTGGTTATAGTTCGGGAAAGATACAGCTTAGTTTAATACGGATCCTCCCAGCGGATCACGCCAAAATTGAATAAATAATGTGGAATAGACATGTATATATATATATATATATATATATATATATATATATATATATATATATATATATATATATATATATATATATATATATATATATATATATATATATATATATATATATATATATATTTATATATTTATTTATATTATGTATTAAAAAATATATAAAAATATATAGGCTTAAACGACTCTTTCGGAGAAAGAAGGAAATTGAGTCAATAGCTATATCTACATCAATTCACATACATGAAAATGGAACTCAATTAATAATTAAGAACTATTATCAAAAAATAGAGTGACTTCTTTTTTCCTGGACAGGTCAATAAAGTTATGAAAGATTTCAATTTATTTCTCTCTTGTATATATATATATATATATATACAATTGAATGGATTTATCTGGACCAATACATGATTTTCTTTTAGTCTTTCTGAGATATTCTTTGTATATAGTAGAGAATAAAAGAGATTTTCATTAAACTGAAAAACCTAAAATGATAGAGTTCTTGGTTATAGTTCGGGAAAGATACAGCTTAGTTTAATACGGATCCTCCCAGCGGATCACGCCAAAATTGAAGTAAGTCCTTATGATTCAACTAAAGGACGTATAATTTCTCCACTTTGCTAAAAACACGATTGAAAAATTGAGGTATTTTTTCAACTTCAATGGTCAATAGGATTCGAGATGGAAAATTTCCAGAAAATTATTTTCTTCCAAGAAGTAGATTCAGAATTAAGGTTAAGGGTCGGCAAATATGAAAATAAGAGCCTCTGTTCGTAAAATTTGTGAAAAATGTCGATTAATACGCCGGCAGGGCCGAATGATAGTAATTTGTTCCAACCCAAGACATAAACAAAGACAAGGATAATGAGACTCGGGAAAGGGCCCGATATTCAAATAAAAGAGGGGATCCTTTTTGACATGAAATGGATATATCCATATATCTCCGACTCATATTTATGAGATGATAAAATATGGCAAAAGCTACACGGGAATTTCGTGCGTATATTCAACGTAAGCGTGCACGTAAGAAGACACGTCGAATACCCAAAGGGGTTATTCATGTTCAAGCAGGTTTTAATAATACCATTGTGACTGTTACAGATATAGAGGGTCGAGTGATTTCTTCGTCCTCTGCCGGTATTTGCGGCTTCCGGAGTAACCGAAAAGGATCGCCATTTGCTGCTGAAACCGTAGCACGAGACGCTATGCGTATAGTCTTGATGAAACGAGCACAAGTCCGGATAAAAGGTGCCGGTCTCGGAAGAGAGGCAGCATTACGAGCTATTCACAAAAGGGGTCTACGATTAACTTCTGTAAGGGATGTAACTCCTTTGCCACATAATGGCTGTAGACCTCCGAAAAAAAGACGCGTGTAGAAATCCAAATTGAATAAATTTCAAGAGCAAGAGAAACAAGAGAAATAAATGATTCAAGGATCTGATTAAATAATATTATTATGGTTCGAGAGAAAGTAAGAGTATCTACTCGGACACTACAGTGGAAGTGTGTTGAATCAAGAGCAGACAGTAAACGTATTTCTTATGGACGCTTTATTCTATCTCCACTTATGAAAGGTCAAGCTGACACAATAGGCATTGCGATGCGACGAGCTTTGCTTGGAGAAATAGAAGGGACGTGTATCACACGCGCAAAATTTGAGAAAATACCACATGAATATTCTTCCATAGTAGGTATTCAAGAATCAGTACATGAAATTTTATTGAATTTGCAAGAAATTGTATTGAGAAGTCATCTATATGGAACGTGTGACGCAGCCATTTGTGCCAAGGGCCCCGGATATGTAACCGCTCAAGATATCATCGCACCACCTTTTGTCGAAATCATTGATAATACACAGCATATAGCTACCTTGACGGAACCAATTGACTTGTGTATTTTTTTACAAATCGAAAGGAGTCGCGGATATCGTACAACAGGAAAGATGATTATAGATGGAAGTTATCCTATAGGGGGTGTATTCATGCCTGTTCGAAATGTGAATCATAGTATTCATTCTTATGGGACTGGAAATGAAAAACAAGAGATACTCTTTCTTGAAATCTGGACAAATGGAAGTTTGACTCCCAAAGAAGCACTTCATGAAGCCACTCGGAATTTGATTGATTTCTTTATTCCCTTTTTACATACAGAAGAAGAAAACTTCCATTTAGAGGACAATCAACATAGGGTTCCCTTACGCCCCTCTACCCTTTCTGATAAATTTGTAAAAATAACAAAAAACGAAAAAAAAAAAGCATTGAAATCGATTTTTATTGACCAATCAGAATTACCACCCAGGGTCTATAATTGCCTTAAAAGTAATGATATATATACATTATTAGACCTTTTGCATACAAGTCAAGAAGATCTTATGCAAATGGAACACTTTCGCATAGAAGATGTCAAAAAGATATTAGACATTCTTGAAAAGAATTTCGGGGTTGATTTACCGAAAAATAAGGTTTAAATCCACTGAATTTCTTGCAACTAATTTTTCGAAAAAGTCCGAAAATTTCATTTTTGTAATACTTTGTCTACAAAACTCTATACCCGTCTATTTGATAGATGGGAATAGATATATCTCTCAAACCACATAAAACTTTACGTTTCCATATTAAAGTAAATTCTACGACTAGTCGTTCGGGCCTTTGATGCCTGTTGGTGTTCCGAAAGTACCTTTTCTAATTTCTGATGAAGACGAAGAAGAAGAAGAAGAAGAAGATGAAGAGGAGGAAGTAGAGTGGCTTGACTTATAGTGCGACTTGTCAGATATATTGGGTCATATGGGATTTCCCCGTTCTCTCCCCGGTCGAGAGATCCTCTATTTCGCCCAAGAAAGATTTATTGAATGATCCATAATTTGGAGCGTGAAGTATAATTAACTACATTTGTAGGGGGGTGCAAATTACTATTATCCACTCGAATAATTTATGGTTGGCTTGCTTGAACTAATCAAGTGAAGTATCCTGTATCCTGGCTCCGTTTAAAAAAAACCAATTGGTAAAATATCTACCATTACTCCTTATATTAATTTATTTGTAAATAGAAGTGATCTTAAACTGTTCTCTTAATCAATCAGAGTAATCATGCTATGAATGATCTCATATGTATATTATGTATATGATTCAATATGCCAACTATTAAACAATTCATGCATTCCCCCAAATATTTTTGGGAATGTATGAATTGAGAAAAAAGAAGTGGTAATGGGAATATTTGTCCTATATATGCAAATCGAAAGCGGGCAGATCTTTACACGGAGTAGAGTCTAAACCTAAAAAGATTACGATTAAAGAGGCCCATTTAGGAACAAGAAAATGACATCGTGATTTGGATTCGATCTCGACGAAAGAATACATCAATGAAAAGTTAAGAGGCTCGGGGGATTATAAGCTTTTATACTCTAAGAAACGGAATCCAAATTCGTCGAAAAATCTAAGCAAAATGAGAAGTCCGAAAGAGCATGCTATGAAATCCGAACGTGGGTAGGAATCTATACATTGATTTTTTTCGCAAAATTTTGGAACCGTATGCGTCAAAAGGCGCCCGTATGGTTCCTAAGGAATCTAATTTTACCCTAATCGACCGACTTTATAGAGCCAGAGCACTTTTTTTATTCCAAGAACTTACTGCCGAGCTTACGGCTAACCTTACCGGTCTTATGGCCATTCTAAATATCGAGGATAATACCCTCGAGCAATTTTTATTTATAAACTCTCCGGGTGGAAAAATAGTGGATGGGCTAGCTGTGTATGACATGAGCCAAGGAGTACTACCAGATGTACATACACTATGCATGGGATTAGCCGCCTCAATAGCATCTCTCATCCTATCCGGCGGAGCACCGACGAAACGTGTAGCATTCCCTAACGCTTGGCGCCAATGAGGTTTTATTTGCGAGAAAAAAGAAGACTATGCCTTCGCCATATGAAATATGAATATTAAGTAATAATAGCATGGCACTTTGAATTCGATATATGAAAGTTTTTTTATTGTTTTTTCAAAGCATTAGATTATGTATCGAGAGAGTAGTATGAGATAAAAGGTATTTCCGATTTTTCTTATCTATCGGGAGTCTAGTTCAGCGTCACAAACTTTTTTAACACCTGGGGTATATTAACAATATTTATGTTAGGAAGGAGTGAAAAAAAAGATTCTTTAGGTTTTTTAAATTATATATATTAAATAAAAAAAAATTCAAATACAAAAAATAAAAAAAGCAACTTTGGGATTCCTTAATCAAATATATAAAGCAACGGAGCCATCATAGTCCTTTTTAAAGGCCGCTAAGGAAAGGGTGGTAATTTTTTTATTTACCGATTGGGGTCTAAGAGATCCTTTGTTTCTCTTTCTTTGATAGAGGGTAAGGATCAATTTTATGGCTAGCCGTATGCAATACATAAAAGATGCCTGTACGGTTGTGCAATTCTATTTTTTTTTTTCTTGTTCTTCTTTTATCTTCCCTTCATCATGCGAAATAGAAGAACCTTTTATTATATTATTTTATTCTAGCATCAGGGTAATGATCCATCAACCAAAAGTTAAGATACAAGGATATCCTTTCAACAAGCTCGCCGATGTAGAAATGGACCTGGACGAAGTATTTAAATTACGCAAAATTGTCATAGAGAGTTATGCAAGAGTATCGCCCAACCCTGTATGGGTTATAGCCGAAGACATGGAACGAGATGCTTTTATGACACCAACCGAAGCCCTGGCTTATGGGCTTATTGATAAGATCGGGACTAATATCTTTATCTAGAGATCTCAAATTTTGATATTTCTTTCGAATTCGTTATTCTATTCCACCTCGTTATTACTATAATCCTACACTCTTAGAAAGAAAAGAAACCAAAAATCACAGGAGGATTATGAGACCAGACGATTTGAACCCGGTTTTGGGGGAGGCCTGCGTAATAGAACAAATAGCGTCCGGCTCTCTGAACGAAACCCTGATATTGGATTTGGACAGGATAATCTTCAAACAACTAGATTGTTTGCCGGTTATATAGAACGGAGGATCCTTTGCGCATTCATTTGTAGACTAGCCGCGCATGGCTATAGACGAGGGTTCTTGCTCAATCATATCGACAAGGCTCTCTATCAGGATAACCCGATGAAATCTACGGATTTAAAAGCTGTAGACTTTGTAGCAAATTTCGCTGATGACATGAAAGAGTTTTGCTATAACACTCAAGCGACGCAGTTGGCGGAAAACCTGGGTAAATCGATGCAAATTCTATTTATTATTTTCAGGGAAATACATGGCCCGACCCTAACCGACGAAATGGAAGATGAAATTTGCAAAGAATTAGAGCAGGAAATTGTGGCTCTCGCCTGTTTGTGGGCGCTGATGGGGTGGACAGAACAAGAGATTAAAGACGCGCTTGTGTCATTACTCACAAAGAATAAAAAGGATTTTTTCGACTAAACCATTACATTATCTATATAATGTATATGATTCAACATGCCAACTATTAATTAAACATAGAAAAGAATAATGGCTTGGCCCTATCTATAGGGCCAAGCTACGA